AAAGATATTTTAAAGTCAAATGACTTGTATGTTGGAACTTAGAATAGAATAAGCCCTTCTTCGTGGAGGAGGGGAGTAGCAATTTATTCCTATAGAACCTCTAGGAACAATAAGATTTAATCAGAAATATCGACAGATTCTTGCGGAGTCCAAACCAAAGAGGTCTTAAAAACGAAAAAAAGATCCACTGTTCGAATTTCATTTCTATCGAATTTGAATATCAGAATAGTAGATATAGTTATGATTCAATGGGTTAGGTCCACTTACTTTTTTTTAGAATATTTCCCATTTTTTTGATTGGAATAATAGAAAATAGGAATATCTGACAATTAAAGGAGATATCACATTCTAAAATATATATAATTAAATAAATTAATATATTTTGAGAAATAAGAATAATTCACTTTCTAACTAGAATTAGTTTACTATATTCGAATTCATTAGAATGATAACAATAACTTCTTAAAATTAATGATTCCATTTTTTAATGAAATCATACTATTCCTTAGTTTTTTTTTATTTACAAAAGGAAACTTCTTACAAATATCAAGAATATCTCTATTCTTCCTTCAAATAGGAATACCGCTCTTAGTATTTTAAGAAAAAAAAGTCAAAAGCCCCTTATCGGATTTGAACCGATGACTTACGCCTTACCATGGCGTTACTCTACCACACTGAGTTAAAGGGGCCTCTCATTTGATTCAATTCCTGAATAAGGAACCAGCCAATATGAGTTTAGTACATCTATTTGTTACTGCATATACTTATATATATATAAATAAGATAATTATATATAAATAAGATAAGATTAGAATATATGTACATAGATCTATTTTTTGTACATAGCAACTCATTAAGGAACAAGAAATTGGATTTACCTAGTGAATAGAGTTATAGTTAAAAAATGATTTCTATTATATTTGATAAATAGAAATGGAATGAATTTTTTCAAAACCGATTCAAATTAAAAAAAAAACAACTTTCAATAACTTATAGATCCCTATCCTTTTTACCCAATTTCCAGATTTCTTCTCGTTTTTTTTTCCCGGCTTAATGTGAGATAGAAATATACCTATCAAATCTTCTTAACACTGAATGAAAGTGAAAGAAATGAGGTTTTAATGCCTCGCCTCTTCCAACAAATCAATCATTCCCTGAAAGGATTCTCTCTTTCTTTTGTTTTCTTTCGCATTACTTATCTTTTTTCTATTTTTTTTTATTATAGATTGGTGATGGGAATGAACAATTTCGAAATTTAAATGATGAATCAAAAGATTTTATGGAATTCTGAAAGCTGGAAAGATCCTTCTGATCGAATCATATCATTCCATTATATTGACAATTTCAAAAAACTGTTCATACTATGAACATAGTATAATGGCGGTCGGGCAAGTATGCCCCCATCGTCTAGTGGTTTAGGACATCTCTCTTTCAAGGAGGCAACGGGGATTCGACTTCCCCTGGGGGTAGGATACTACGAAAGGAAATTGATCAGGGATTTTCAATAAAGACTGAAATTGATTCTTCCTGGGTCGATGCCCGAGCGGTTAATGGGGACGGACTGTAAATTCGTTGGCAATATGTCTACGCTGGTTCAAATCCAGCTCGGCCCAAAGATTTGCTGATCCACCATGAAATGATATAACCCATTTGTTGTTCTCTGAAAATGACCGATGGGCTCGGATACGGAAGAAGAAAGATTTCATACATCCCTAGTGCTATTTCTTTTTTCCACAAATTCGGATTTTGCTAAATCCCTTACAGGATCCATAAGTATAAAGTCTAAGGAAAGGATTAAAGTAAAAAAAAAAGAGTCTTTTTTTTGTTTCATTGATTCATTTTTCAATCGATTTGGCAATAACGAACGGATTACTCGTAATCCGTGTCGATCTCGCTAAAGTGCAGACCCATATAAATATCAATATATAAAAGAGTCCGCCTCTTTCAGTTACAGTACAACGATTTGAATCTCAAATAGAAAAGGTTTGAATGAAATTGTAACAATATGTATGATATACGATTTTTTCCTGGGATTGTAGTTCAATTGGTCAGAGCACCGCCCTGTCAAGGCGGAAGCTGCGGGTTCGAGCCCCGTCAGTCCCGATGGATACAAATCCAATGAAAAAAAGATATCAATTTATTTCGTGTGTGAAAGGGAATAAAAATAACAAAAAAATCTCATTTCTAAATGGGATCCCCTTTTTTTCTTTCTTTCGAAGAAAGAAAAAAGGAAAGGGAATTTTTGATTGCATCAGAAAGTAATTTTTTTTTTATTTGGTATGGATAAAAGATCTTCCTATGTTATACTATTTCATTCTCGACGATGAATCGATTTGATAGCTCAGATATTGTTATTCGTGATATTGATCCTATTTGATATCATCGAGATAAAATTTATACCATTGAATTTACCGACGAAAGGTTTCTCATTTCTATGGGATTAAATCCCGAAGTATTTTTTAGAAATAAAAGAGAAAGAAAACATAGAGATTATGGAAGTAAATATTCTCGCATTTATAGCTACTGCACTCTTCATTCTAGTTCCTACTGCCTTTTTACTTATAATTTACGTAAAAACGGTAAGTCAAAGTGACTAATTTTCAATTTTACTTAAACATGAATTCTGATTTATTATCAACGCAATGACAATGATTGAATGAAAAAAATGAAAAAAGGATTTCAATTTTGGGTCTTCGTTTTAAATGAAATGATCAGACTACAATCAGCAGAATTCTATGAAATCCAGATAGTATAGTAGAAAGAAAGAAAATCTATTTCTTTCTACTATACTATCTATTCTTGTAGTATATAAAGTTTGACTCTATGTTTTCTTTCTTTATTCTATAAAATAGAGGTTTAATATGTACCAATCTTTAAAGATTGATTTTCATATTCATACTATCTATAGATAGATATCGATATAGAATTTACATTCTATATATGGAATGTACATAACATAGCGTCCACATTTTTTTCTTTGTTTCATCTAATCGATTTGATTTGTATTGGTTCCAATCAATCTGAAATAATCAAAAAGCAACTCTTATTCTTCTGATTTGAATTCTTTTATTTCTTATTCTTTTCAGAATCCCGGTATCCTATTCGGTATCATATTTTTTTAAAAATATGATAAATATAGTAATCTTTTTAGCATTCTGAAAAATCAATTGATTAATTAATTGACAGATGATCCGGGAGTTCTATGAAAAAGTTTTTCATATTTCGAAAAGATTGGTGGTAACCAGTTCATCGAAATAGAAATCTTAGAAAGAATTTGGTTATAATAGGAAATTAATTTCCTATTATTTGTACTCCCTTGACTTTCAAAACACGAAGATGGTAACAATTCAAATATTTGTTTGATTTAAAGAGTCTTTTCAATATTATACATAGAATACATTACACCACTGGAATACAATAGAATTCAAAAATGCAGATATAATTGCATTTCATTAATTAGTATTAAGAATAAAATTAATAAAATAACTAAATTCAATAGTTAAAAGATTTCAGAACTCAGCTATCAAACAATTGAGACAGTTTGATCCCTTAATTCAATTAGTAGTACCCTTAGAGTCCACTTCTTCCCCATACTACAAGGGAAAGGGAAAATGTAAAAACTACCATTAAAGCAGCCCAAGCAAGACTTACTATATCCATGTAAATTTTGTCTCCTATCTCTATCAATATGAAGGAATTATTTTATTATTGTTTACTAATTTTTCTTGTATTATTTTATCTTGTATTATGTTCTTTTTTTTTTCTTTATTTTTCACTAAAAATTTTATAATAATAGTGGAATCGCTGGTACAGAGTCAAAAAAAGATTCCGGGATAACACCATTGACGAAACAATCCAATAAATCCAATTAGAACATCTAACAAGTTCTTATCTGATTTCTAGTAGAATAAAAAAATATTAAGCATAAAGAAAAAATATCCAGAGATATCTTTTGAAGTATTAAGGGAATTCATCTTAGTAACAGGTAGGAATAAAAAGACCTATGTTTTCTTTTGCCCCCCATTTCATTAACTCAAAAGTCAAAAATATAGAATCAAGATAGATTACTTTGCATACTCATACTCTTATTTGCATATCTTATTTCCATTTGATCTAATCCTTACCGTCTCCCGATTCGTTCTCTAAAACAATCGGAAAACAGCCTCTGAGATTCTTTGACTAGAAGTTACCGAAAAGAAAGAATTTCATTTTTCTTATAATGGAAATAGAATTTCAATTCTTGGATTAAAATGAAATAATATATTAAATAAATATTTAATAAGAAAAATGAAGAATCTTAATAGAAGATTAGATAAAATTTAGAACTCTTTAAGATTTCAATAAATATAAAAAAGAAATCTAATCTAATTAGATATTCAATCTTATTAATCTAACTAATATTGAATAAATTATTGAATAAATGCGGAAGCACTCATATAGTTTACATGAGTCTGTATACAATATTTTTCTTCAACCCCTTCCCCAACTAAACTAAAAATGGAATTCTCTTTTTCTCGTCCGACCTATCCTTACCCAATCTTATTCAAGACCTAATCAGTAGACGAACACTACAGTAGTAGTGGAGTGATAGGACTATCATTTCAAGATTTATCGATTCCTTTTCACTACTATAATTATAATGAATTTGTCATTGAATCCGAGACGAAAAGATTTACAGAATGTTAGAGAACAAACCTCCCGATGCTTAGAATTTTGAATCAAACAAGTCTCAAGAGTCCTTTTCCCACACTTGCTTCCGTTGGAAAAAAAAAATAGAAAGTTTTCTATCAACAAAACGGAAGAAACTATTTCAATTCTCTTGTCTATCAGGCGACACCCGGATTTGAACTGGGGAAAAAGGATTTGCAGTCCCCCGCCTTACCACTCGGCCATGCCGCCAAAATGATACAAATATATGAGAATACCCCGTCCCTCAAAAAACCAAACAAAAAAGGGAAGGTGTTCTAAACTTCTTTTTTTGATGTGTTTGTATCTTAAAT